TAGACTATACCCTTTTGTCTTTCAACTAACTAATTTACCCTTTTGAATATCTATGAAGTATTAACGTTCTTTTTGAACGAGAGAGGGCACTGTATGAATAAATAAAAAAACAAGAGGAAACTAAATCGAATTCTTTAGTTTTTGTATACTTTATATACATATGCTATATATATCAAATATAATTCTTAAGGGGTATATCTCCGACACTTAGACTTAGATGGATAAATACGTATCATGATCTACAGGATCTATATTATTATCTATACTATTAATGAATATGTATGTCGAACCCATATCAATTAATTTGTAGAATATATACTCATACAAATGACTCATGTGCCAGGAACCAGATTTGAACTGGTGACACGAGGATTTTCAGTCCTCTGCTCTACCAGCTGAGCTATCCCGACCATTCACGACACAGCATCCTCGTTTTATTTTAATATAGAACTTGGGTCTATGTCAATTACAAAAACTAAAAAAGTATTACAAAGTATTATACAGGCCCCGATATAATTTCTTGGATATAAAAAAAAAAATTTCAGTACAGTACAAGTAATGGTATGTATTGTTAATTATTCAAATGAAATTTTAAACGGGGATTCCTTGCTCAACGATGTTCGTTTGTACGTGTATCATATATATCACACACGGCTTGTGATAAGAAAAAATTTTCTGCTCTGATCCGTTTGTGTTTGTGAAAGAGTAGAATAAGAATGAATGAGAAACATAACGAATTTTGAATCGCCAATAAAACGATAAAATAAATAATTCGGGAGTCAACTGGGTCATTTTGGGGATAGAGGGACTTGAACCCTCACGATTTCAAAAGTCGACGGATTTTCCTCTTACTATAAATTTCATTGTTGTCTATATTGACATGTAGAATGGGACTCTATCTTTATTCTCGTCTGATTAATCAATTATTAAAATTAAAAAGATATATCAGACTATGATGGAGTGAATGATTTGATCCATGAATATTCGATTCTTTTTTTTTTTTCAACTTTTAATCGATTCACAACAATTCTTTAATTTTTCATATAAATAAAAAAAAAATACAGATTCGGGTCGTCATTAATCATTTGGAGATAGTATTTCAGTACTATACGTATGTATGATAGGTTTATCCTTCATCTTTTCTGAAGTTTCGATATAAGGATTCCTTTGCTAACACAATGCAGCCAACTCCATTTGTTAGAACAGCTTCCATCGAGTCTCTGCACCTATCCCTTTTTATTCTATTCTTATGAAACCCCTGTTTGTTTTCATAAAACAGGATTTGGCTCAGGATTGCCCATTTTTAATTCCAGGGGTTCTCTGAATTTGAAAGTTATCACTTGGTAGGTTTCCATACCAAGGCTCAATTCAATTAAGTCCGTAGCGTCTACCAATTTCGCCATATCCCCTTTTTTGTGATGTGATTAGGATCACACCATGATGCCGCCCCCCTTTCATTTATATTATGTTGGAACCATTGAATTCCAGATACCGGTTCCTATATTGAAAAGTGTTTTCTACTATAACTATATTGAATTGATTTCTTGTCTATTTTAATTTAATTTTATTTCATCTCTATCGGAGACCTATATTTTGTCCAATCAGAAAAAATTAGATATCTCATTTCTATATAATAAATTGAATATAGATATATACCACATAACATATATATTATACTATGATATATAATCATATATTTTTTATACTTAACTTATATATGACCTTATTTGTATCTGTACAATTTTTAATACTTGAACGGTCGATTCTTTTTTTTATTAGTTTTCACCTTTACGAATGAAACCGGAGGGGTTTTTCATTATGATCTGGATTTCACTTTTATCTTTCATTTTATTCTTATCCTTTTCTTAGGGGTCTTAAGGCAGACCCTCTGATAACATAAAACGAAAAGGGAAATTTTAGTATTATTAATTTAAAATTAAATTAATAGCCATAACTAAAACTAATAAAATGGCTATAACCAATTATTCCGTCTAAATTATTTTAATTAATTAGAATATAAAATMAAAAAATAAATYTTTCATATGATATATGTATGAAAAAAAAAATATAGAAATATCGAATTGAATAGTAAAAAAAATCTTATAAACTAATTAAGCTAATTAAGATATTGATTGTTGATAAACATATATTTTAGAAATAGATCGAAATTTAATATCGCTATATTAAATCGCTATATTAATAGGTATGTTCTATAATATTCAAATATCCAATATTTTTGGAATTTTTTTTTTTATAATTCTTTTATATATTTTTTCTATATATCATATTTCTTATGAAATAGCTAAGAATGAACAGTTAATATCTCTGTAGTTTACTAAAATTAGTATACGTGTACAATTTTTATTATGTGAGCCCGCTTAGCTCAGAGGTTAGAGCATCGCATTTGTAATGCGATGGTCATCGGTTCGATTCCGATAGCCGGCCTTTCTCCATTTGTTTTATTTTTTACATAGTTGATAATGTGAAATCAAAATGAAAA